CAGAAGATTCTTACACAATGGACTCTGATAAGTGAGATTTCGAGTCAATGTTTACAGAATCTTCTTCTGCCCGAAGAAATGATTCATCGAAATAATGAGTCACCCGTTCCATTGATATGGGCACATCTGAGATCAACAAATGCTCGGGAGTTCCTCTATTCAATCTTTTTCCTTCTTCTTGTTGCTGGATATCTCGTTCGTATACATCTTCTCTTTGTTTCCCGAGCCTCTAGTGAGTTACAGACAGAGTTAGAAAAGATCAAATCTTTGATGATTCCATCATGTATGATGGAATTTCGAAAACTTCTGGATAGGTATCCTACATCTGAACTGAATTCTTTCTGGTTAAAAAATCTCTTTCTAGTTGTTCTGGAACAATTAGGAGATTCTCTGGAAGAAATACGGGGTTCTGCTTCTGGTGGCAACATGCTATTGGGTGGTGGTCCCGCTTATGGGGTCAAATCAATACGTTCTAAGAATAAATATTGGAAGATCAATCTCATCGATCTTGTAAGTATCATACCAAATCCCATCAATCGAATCATTTTTTCGAGAAATACGAGACATCTAAGTCGTACAAGTAAAGAGATCTATTCATTGATAAGAAAAAGAAAAAACGTGAACGGTGATTGGATTGATGAGAAAATCGAATTCTGGGTCGCGAACAGTGATTCGATTGATGATGAAGAAAGAGAATTCTTGGTTCAGTTCTCCGCCTTAACGACAGAAAAAGGGATTGATCAAATTCTATTGAGTCTGACTCATAGTGATCATTTATCAAAGAATGACTCTGGTTATCAAATGATTGAACAACCGGGATCAATTTCCTTACGATACTTAGTTGACATTCATCAAAAGGATCTAATGAATTATGAGTTCAATAGATCCTGTTTAGCAGAAAGACGGATATTCCTTGCTCATTATCAGACAATCACTTATTCACAAACCTCGTGTGGGGCTAATAGTTTTCATTCCCCATCTCCTCATGGAAAACCCTTTTCGCTCCGCTTAGCCCTATCCCCTTCTAGAGGTATTTTAGTGATAGGTTCTATAGGAACTGGACGATCCTGTTTGGTCAAATACCTAGCGACAAACTCCTATGTTCCTTTCATTACGGTATTTCCGAACAAGTTCCTGGACGACAAGCTTAAAGGTTATCTTATTGATGATATCGATATTGATGATAGTGACGATATTGATGATAGTGACGATATTGATGATAGTGACGATATTGATGATAGTGATGGTATTGATGATAGTGATGATGACCTTGATATTGATATGGAGCTGCTAACTATGACGAATGTGCTAACTATGTATATGACGCCGAAAATAGACCGATTTGAGATCACCCTTCAATTCGAATTAGCAAAAGCAATGTCTCCTTGCATAATATGGATTCCAAACATTCATGATCTGCATGTGAATGAGTCGAATTACTTATCCCTCGGTCTATTAGAGAACTATCTCTCCAGTGAAAGATGTTCCACTGGAAAGATTCTTGTTATTGCTTCGACTCATATTCCCCAAAAAGTGGATCCCGCTCTAATAGCTCCGAATAAATTAAATACATGCATTAAGATACGAAGGCTTCTTCTTCCACAACAACGAAAGCACTTTTTCATTCTTTCATATACTAGGGGATTTCACTTGGAAAAGAAGATGTTCCATACTACTGGATTCGGGTCCATAACCATGGGTTCCAATGCACGAGATCTTGTAGCACTTATCAATGAGGCCCTATCAATTAGTATTACACAGAAGAAATCCATTATAGAAACTAATACAATTAGATCAGCTCTTCATAGAAAAACTTGGCATTTTCGATCCCAGATAAGATCAGTTCAGGATCATGGGATCCTTTTCTATCAGATAGGAAGGGCTGTTGCACAAAATGTACTTCTAAGTAATTGCCCCATAGATCCTATATCTATCTATATGAAGAAGAAATCATGTAAGGGAGGGGATTCTTATTTGTACAAATGGTACTTCGAACTTGGAACGAGCATGAAGAAATTAACGATACTTCTTTATCTTTTGAGTTGTTCTGCCGGATCGGTCGCTCAAGATCTTTGGTCTTCATCCAGACCCGATGAAAAAAATTGGATCACTTCTTATGGATTCGTTGAGAATGATTCTGATCTAGTTCATGGCCTATTACTATTATTACTATTAGAAGTAGAAGTAGAAGGCGCTCTGGCTCTGGCGGGATCCTCACGGACAGAAAAAGATTGCAGTCAGTTTGATAATAATCGAGTGACATTGCTTCTTCGTTCCGAACCAAGGAATCAGTTAGATATGATGCAAAATGGATCTTGTTCTATCGTTGATCAGAGATTTCTATATGAAAAATACGAATCGGAGTTTGAAGAAGGGGCCCTCGATCCGCAACAGATAGAGGAGGATTTATTCAATCACATAGTTTGGGCTCCTAGAATATGGCGCCCTTATGGCAATCTATTTGATTGTATCGAAAGGCCCACTGAATTGGGATTTCCCT